ACTGTACACCTTAATTTTATTATGTTATTTCCTTGGGATTGTAGTTCAATTGGTCAGAGCACCGCCCTGTCAAGGCGGAAGCTGCGGGTTCGAGCCCCGTCAGTCCCGATGGATCCAAATCCAATAAAAAAAATACATCAATTCATCCTTCCATATTTCTGTTCTGTGAAAGGGAGTACAAACAGTAGAATTTCATTGCTAACAGGAATCTCTTTTCTTTGTTATTCTTTTGAATTTCTTCTATTGTTTGGAACCAATGGTAAGTGGAAAAGTGGTTAGATGATACTTCATCAAATGATTGTACAAGGAGGTCGCTAATTTTTATATTATAAAAATATAAAAGAATGAAAAATAGAAATAAAAAATAAAGTAAAGAAGTAAATGGATTTTTGATTGTATCAAAATTGACTTTGGAATTCGGTATGGATAAAAGATCTTCCTATGTTATACTATTCAATTCTTGACGATGAATCAATTTGTCAGATATTGTTATTCATGATATTGATCCGATTCGATTATATCTCGATGTAATTCATCCCATTGAATTTACAGACAAAAGATTTATCATCTCTATGGGATTAAATCCCGAGTTATTGCGAATTAAAGAAAAATGAAAGGATGAGATTATGGAAGTAAATATTCTCGCATTTATTGCTACTGCACTGTTCATTCTAATTCCTACTGCTTTTTTACTTATAATATACGTAAAAACAGTAAGTCAAAGTGATTAATTTGAATTAAACTTGTGACTCTTTAGTTCTTATCACTGATTAAAGAGAAGAAATAAAATAAAAGGATTCAAATTTCACGTTTTAAATGAAATGATCGAACTAGAATCAGCAGTATTCTATGAGAGCAGTATTCGATGAGATACTAGATAGTATGGTAGAAAAATATTTTTCTACCATACAATACTAGTATTGTTATTTACTTTATAAAGTTTGCTGTATGACGATACAGGTTAATTTAATATAATATATATCAATGACATTATTATCTTCATATATAGATATCAATTCCATATATAATGTACATAGTGCCATGTCCCAATTCTATTTCTTTGCTTCATCCATTTCTATTTGATTTGTGTTGATTCCAATCAATTTGAAAAAATCGAAAGACCACTCTTACTCTTATGATTCTAATTCCTAGATTTCTTATCTTTTTTAATTTAATATGAATTTCGATATACATTGAAAGAAAGAAAGAATCAAATCAATGAAAGAAAAGTAGATATGGGTATAATAAAAGAAAATCAAGTAATCTTCTTGTTAGCATTCCAACAAAGAAGTAATTAATTGACCAGTTGACAAAGGATCCAGAGGTTCCATGGGAACGTCTTCGGATTTCGAAAAGGATTAATAAACCTCACCGATTTTAACCTTTCAACCATGATATGAAATCAAAAAAGAGACCAGCATAAATAATATTTTAAATAAAATCTTTAAAATAATAAAACACAAATGGTAAGTGCGCAATATGTGACTTGCCCAAAGACAATATTTTCTTATGTGTAGTATCTCCTTGGACAACCGCTACGTCTATGTTGTTTTTCGTAAAGTCTATGTTGTTTTCCGTAAATAAAGTGTATCGACGTAATATGTAATAACAGAACTATCTTCTTTTCTCTTTGAAGAGGAAAGAGAAAGAAAAAGAAGGAAAAAAATAACAAAGAAAAAGTAAAGTATATAGTAATAAAAGGTTTCGTTCTTACTCATTGTCACTATAAGAAGATTTATGAAGAATTCGATTGAAAAAGATTTCATACCATTTGGAGCACTTTTACTTTCGAAATAGGAACTATAGGAATAATTGAAATCTTTGTTTGATTGAAAGAGTTCATATATTATTTCTAGAATACATTACTCCACTAGAATCCAATACATATAACTTCTAAATGAAAATATTTTCAAATTCAATTTTTGAAATTGAAATAGTAAATTAAAAAATAGTCTTTGCAGAACGATCTATAAAAAAAAATTGATACAGTTTGATTCCTAAACTCAATTAGTAGTACTTCTAGAGTCCACTTCTTCCCCATACTACGAGTGAAAGGGAAAATGTAAAGACTACCATTAAAGCAGCCCAAGCGAGACTTACTATATCCATGTAAATTATGTCCTCGATCTCTATGAAGGAATTATTCAATTATTGTTCACTAATAATAGTAGAATTACCAGCGAAGAGTCAAAAGGGAGTTCTGATCCAACACCATTGATGAAACAATCCAATAAATCCAATTAGACCAAGTTCTAATGATTATACTCGAAGATTTCTAGTATAATCGGAAAACATTAAGTACAAGCAAAATACGTAGAGACAACCTTTGACGTCTCAGAAGTATCAAAGGAATGTTATGTTAATAATATGTCAGAATAATAAGACCCGTTCTTTCTTTTGTCGCCCTTAAGTCTTAAGTCAAAAGTATAAAAAAATATAGAATAAAGATAGATCATTATCTATTGCATACCCCTATCTTTATTTCTTTATTTCTTTTCGA